GAAAGGCGCCAGAAGATGTTGATCGTAAATAACAGGATTGTTTATGAAAAAAAACTAATAAAAATTCGCATTCAGATACATAAAAATTGTACAGGAACCAAAATAGTCTTTTATTTTCTTTTGAAAAAACATAAAAAGTGTTATTACTCTGAATAGTTTTATTCAGATTCTGATATTTATGTAGAAAGAATCGCAATAAATGTAAAGAGGGAACATCTTGAATCCAGCATTGAAGGATTTGAACCAAAATTTCAAAATGGATAGGATGGGGTATTAGTATATCTAAAACATTATTTAAATGAGATAATTTGTCTTCTAAAAAAGGAAATATTGAATGAATAGATCCTAAATTCTGAGATTTTGGTATTTCTTTTTCTTCGGGGGAAGATACTAATCGTAGTGAGAATGGAATTTCCACAATGACTGAAAAACCCTCTGATACCATTTGAGAATAAAAAAAATGAGAATCAAAATAATTGGTGTATCCACCGAATCTATATCTATTTTGATTAGAATCATTAACCAAATAAATCAAAAAATTCTGTTGATACATTCGAGTAATTAAACGTTTTACAAGTACTAAACTCAATTTATTGTCATAACCAATAAATTCGATAGGTTCGTAAAAAATCGAACTATCATCATGAGCAAGTGTGTAAATATACTCCTGCAAGAGAAGCGGATATAGGAAGTGTTGTTGCGGAGATCTATCTTTTTTGAAATACCCTTGTAATTCTTCCATTTACATTTTTCTACTTGAAACAGAGACACAAGACAGGGGGCATTTCTTGGGTTATCAAATGATACATAGTGAATGATACATAGTGCAATATGGTCCGAACAGGGTATATAATTTAATTACAGTATATATAGTTAAGAAATAAAGTATAGACCCCGGAGACCTAGAATCCAATCAACAGGATCCTTTTCCTCTCCTTTTCTATACAATGGGTTTTATCCTTCGTTAAAATTACAAGAGGGTAAAAAATCCTTTATTTTTGCAACCCGATCGCTCTTTTGATTTTGGAAAAAATTATATTCTCTTTACTTTATCAGTATACTGTTTCTTCCACACATCCGTCTCCAAGAGAATAGTTAGGATTTCTTTCATAAAAAAAAGAAAAAATAATCAATGATTCACTCGCATAAAAACCTTTTTATGCACTGGCACTAATCCATTTTTAACATCCAAATTAGATCGGGTAATTATTCTAATTTTAAGAATATAAGCTCGTTGCTTTTTGTTTTACCAAAATTTAGGGCTAAAAGACTATATCCATTTATTCACTAGACCCAACTGTAAATTTATTTTGTTTCCTTCCAAAAATAAAAACAATCAATAATATATATATACAGTTAAGTTAAGGATAAATTAAAAGTTCTATTTTAATAAAAAAATTATTACGACATGCTGTTTTTTCCTTCATTACCTTTTAAGATCAGTCGTGGTCTTATATAGACTTTACCAATAGTCTGGACGAATTCGTTGCTTCATCCAAATGTGTAAAAGATCATAGTCGCACTTAAAAGCCGAGTACTCTACCGTTGAGTTAGCAACCCGGATTGTAGATATGATAAAAAAAAATGATCCCATCCCGCCAAAATAAAAAAAGATTGAACTAGCAACAAATCAAATTTAAAAGAAAGATTTTTATAATCAATTATAAACACCAATCCACTAAAATGGGTAGGATTGGATTAAAAAATAATAAATTCTCAATAGATATATCTAATATCTATAATTAAAACTTATACCTATTTTTCTCTTGATCCATCCCATTTTTTTTTTTTACGTCTTGTATACCAGTAAATTCAGTAAACACATCCTTATGACTAAGGTGACTAAGGCTAAAGTGAAGGAAAAATTAATATGAGGCAGGAATAAACAGATCCATTTTATTTATCTACGATCAAATTATATTTGTTCGGTACACCATTGTCAATATGAATAGAATGCTGAGAAAACAATTCTAAATAAATCAAATTAAGGCCTTGTGTTGGATTGGCACAATATAAGTAAAAAAATAAATTTGAATGCAAAAATAAATAAAGGCAGGGTAGAGAAAAATATCGAGTTGATTCAATCAAAAGAGGTACAATAACCAAAATTGACCCCGTCTTTGTGGGTAAATTAAATTCCCACAATAAAAAATAAATTATAAAATAATAAGTGAGCAAAAAAAGAGCAAACAAATTATGGAGAAATAATTATACAAAGATGGATGCTAGTACCCTCTCTTTTTTATTCAATATTTTTTAATTAAATTAAAAGTTAACCCAATATTCCTTCTTTAAATAATTCTGTCTTCCTGAAAATATCATGAACAGTTACTGTGGGTTGAGCGCCATTTTCAAGGAAATATAGAATAGCGGGAACATTTGAATAGGTTTGATTCTTTATCGGATCGTAAAAACCTACCTTCCGAAGATCTCTTCCTTCTCTTCGGGATCGAACATCAATTGCAACGATTCGATAGATGGCTCATCGGGATAGATGTAGATAAACAATGCCCCCCCTAGAAACGTATAGGAGGTTTTATCCTCATACGGCTCGAGAAAAAATGATTCTAATTTCTGTATATAACGGCAAATATATCCATAAAATAATGAATAAATAATGAATTAGACTATGATTAAAGTGGTTTTTTCTTCCTCTTTCCTTACAAAAGTTAAAAAGATCTCATTCGTACTCATAACTCAAGTTGGGTAATTCTGAGGAAATCCTTAGATATTTATTGAGCCGTCTCTAACCTCTTTTATTTGTCTCGAATCAATTTTTATTCCGCATTTTGATCCAATTGTTGAGACAATTTAAAATAGTGTTTCCTTGTTCCGGAATCCTTTATCTTTGTTTTGTGAAATCATTGGGTTTAGACATTACTTCGGTGATCCTTACTCCTTTCAAAAGGGCAGCAACATACCTTTTGTTTTTTTTCTTATTTCTTTCTATAGAAAAAAATAAGAGATTGATTCCCTTGTGATACACTTTTGATCGAAATAGTTTTATGAATTCCGACAAATATTACTTATTTTCTTTTTTATTTCAAACTTGTTTGAATTTTAACCCTTTTCAATTTATATAATTTATCAATTTATATTATAGAGGATATATTTACAAAGTTGGTTCAACTTATTGATTTTTATTGTCACTAACCCTAGATTCTTCCCCCCGATAAATGAATCTCAATACTTTCTGCTCGAGCTTCATCATGTACTTTTTATTTAGATTAGAACCCAACACAAATTAGGTTCCTAGTAAAACAGAACAAACTATGTCGAGCCAAGAGCATCTTCATTCTTATAGAAAATGGCGGATGTAAGAATCCACAGTCAATCATGTCCTTCAAGTCGCACGTTGCTTTCTACCACATCGTTTCAAACGAAGTTTTACCATAACATTTCTCTTATTTAATTTCAAACCAATATGGAATTGATTCAATATGAAATCATGAATAGTCATTGGATCAACTGATATATGTATATATTATTATATATTATGATATGGCCGGCCTATAGTTTTGATTTAATATTATATCTATAAATAGTCTCTAATATTAAATATATAATATTATTTTCCTTTCCTTACTTTCCGGAAAAGTCTTAACTCAGGAAGGATCCCTTTTTTAACCCCATATCATATTAATAGAATGAAATATAATACATAAAAAAAAAAAAAAATTCTTAAGAATCATTCTTAGAATTCAGAACGAAAGATTGTTCTCTTTAACAATTTTCTGTTTAATGTTGGAAACAATGTGATCCAATCTGCCCTTTATAGCTGGGACGGAAGGATTCGAACCTCCGAGTAACGGGACCAAAACCCGTTGCCTTACCGCTTGGCCACGCCCCATTGAAATTACTATTCAACACTTATAAATACTAATATTATATTAGTATTGGTTATTCGTCAATTCTAGTATGTAATATATTGTTGTGTAGGTTTCTATACATGGAGAGATAGAATCAAAAAATTCATTGATCATTACATGGAATTCAATTAAGATATTGTATGAAAGTCTAATTCTTTGTATTCTCGTTTGAGAATTGAAAGGGGTTTTTGATTTGGGATAGTTCAAAGAAAAAGAAGGATTTTTTGGCCTGCCTTTTTCATTTTTACCTTATATTATAAAAATGACTCAATCAAAATTAAATTATCTAATCTACAAGAACAAAAATTTTTTTATGCTTAATATCTTTAGTTTAATCTGTATCTGTCTTAATTCTATCCCTTATTTGAGTTCGAGTCGTTTTTTCTTCGCCAAATTGCCCGAGGCTTATGCTTTTTTCAATCCACTCATAGACATTATGCCTATCATACCTCTATTCTTTTTTCTCTTAGCCTTTGTTTGGCAAGCTGCTGTAAGTTTTCGATGAAATCTTCAATATTCTCCTAAATTCATGATTTTTTGAAAAAAAAAAAACACACTTCATTATAGCATATGCGGTACGAAAAAAAATAGGTAATCTATTCCCCTAAAAAAAATGATCTTGGAGATTTTGTAATGCTTACTCTCAAACTCTTCGTTTATACAGTAGTGATATTCTTTGTTTCTCTCTTCATCTTCGGATTCTTATCTAATGATCCAGGACGCAATCCTGGACGTGAAGAATAAACATAAGACATTTTTAGCTTTGCTTTTTTTAGGAATTCTTTATTCCATTAACTATTTTAATCAAGGGATCCAGTGATGAGGGATAGCGGAGAGAGAGGGATTCGAACCCTCGGTACAAATAAAAATCGTACAACGGATTAGCAATCCGCCGCTTTAGTCCACTCAGCCATCTCTCCCAACTCAAAATTGAAAATTTGTTATGTGATATAACAGGTAAAGTTGAAGTAAAGATTGATAAAAAACCCCTCATCTTCTTTTCCTTTGCTTTTCTTATTTAGAATAGAAAAATCTAAAATCTTATTTAGAATAGAAAAATATAAAAACAATCAATTCAATATATATATAAATATATGATATTATACGATATAAAAATTTTTGATCAGATCA